TTAAAAATAAGCTAAAATAAGCTTTTGGGCTCATACCCCAAATATAAAGGATAAACCTTTTTTTTAAAAATAAAGTGCCTGATTAAAGGATTATTCTGATAGGATAAATTAAGTAATTTTATTACCTTTATTATATTTTATAGAATCAAACTATATCTAATAATATCAAAAATTATTGTGCTTCTTACACTAAAATATAATTTATATAATAAATAATAAATTTATAATTTACTAATAATTTTTAATTTATTTTTTATTAATTTATATAATAATTCTTCTAAAATATTTTTTTTTTTTATATTAATATTTAGTACTTTAATCTCAATTTCTTCAAATTCATGAATTGGTTGTTGAATTGGTTTAGAAATTAATCTTTTAAGATTTATCCCCCTAATTTCTAATTCCACCAATCTGCTAGCTACTGAAGCTTCCTTAAAATATTTTCTAACTCAATCAATTGCCTCAATTAATTTTTTATTTTCTATTCTATTAAAAATAATCTTATTAAAAAATTTTGAAATAAATTATTTTTTATCAATTATAATTAATTCTTCAATATTAATAAAAATAGGATCCGCCCCATTCCACTTTTGATTTCCTAATATTGTTGAAGGATTATCTTGATTCAATAATTTTATTTTAATAACATGACAAAAAATTACTCCTATAATTATTCTTTCATATTATATTAATAAAAATTTTATTTTTATCATTATTATTCTTAATGTTATTATTGGAGCCCTAGGAGGACTAAATCAAACTTCTTTACGTAAATTAATAGCTTTTTCATCTATTAATAACTTAGGATGAATATTATCTTCAATTTTAATTAGAGAAAATATATGAATATTTTATTTAATTATATATTCATTTTTAATTAGAATTATATGTTTATTTTTTTATATATTAAATATATTTTATATTAATCAGTTATTTATTAATAATATAAATTCATTAATTAAAATTAATTTATTAATTAATTTTATATCTTTAGGTGGCTTACCACCTTTTATTGGATTTTTTCCTAAATGAATTATTATAAATTTTATAATTAATAATCAATTATATTTATTAATTTTTATTATAATTATAATAAGACTTATTATTTTATTTTTTTATATTCGTATTATTTATTCAACATTTATATTTAATTATTTAAAAATAAAATGATTTAAAATTTTTATTAATAACAAAAAATTTTCATTAATTAACATATTTTCATTTTTCTCATTAACTGGTATAATTTTTAATTCTTTTTTTTTTTAAGGTTTTAAGTTAATAAAACTAACAATCTTCAAAATTGTCTATAAAGAATATTCTTTAAGCCTTAATAAATTTTACTTATTCCTTAAAATTTGCAATTTTATATCATTTTATTGAATATAAGACCCTAATAAAAGAGAAAATTCTCGTTAATAAATTTACAATTTATCGCTTAATACCTCAGCCATTTTATTTTAATGCGAAAATGACTTTACTCAACAAATCATAAAGATATTGGAACATTATATTTTATTTTTGGAATTTGAGCAGGAATAGTAGGAACATCTTTAAGATTATTAATTCGAGCTGAATTAGGTAATCCTGGATCTTTAATTGGAGATGATCAAATTTACAATACTATTGTTACAGCCCATGCCTTTATTATAATTTTCTTTATAGTTATACCTATCATAATTGGAGGATTTGGTAATTGATTAGTACCTCTTATATTAGGAGCCCCCGATATAGCTTTCCCCCGAATAAATAATATAAGTTTTTGACTTCTTCCCCCCTCATTAACTCTTTTAATTTCAAGAAGAATTGTTGAAAATGGAGCAGGTACCGGATGAACAGTTTACCCCCCACTTTCATCTAACATTGCTCATGGAGGAAGATCAGTTGATTTAGCTATTTTTTCATTACATTTAGCTGGAATTTCTTCAATTTTAGGAGCTATTAACTTTATTACTACAATTATTAATATACGATTAAATAATTTATCATTTGATCAAATACCTTTATTCGTATGAGCTGTAGGAATTACAGCATTTTTATTACTTTTATCTTTACCAGTATTAGCTGGAGCTATTACTATACTTCTCACTGATCGAAATTTAAATACATCTTTTTTCGACCCTGCTGGGGGAGGAGATCCAATTTTATATCAACACTTATTTTGATTTTTTGGTCATCCTGAAGTTTATATTTTAATTCTACCTGGATTTGGTATAATTTCACATATTATCTCTCAAGAAAGAGGAAAAAAAGAAACTTTCGGATGTCTAGGTATAATTTATGCTATATTAGCTATTGGATTATTAGGATTTATTGTATGAGCCCATCATATATTTACTGTAGGTATGGATATTGATACACGAGCTTATTTTACGTCAGCAACAATAATTATTGCTGTTCCAACTGGAATTAAAATTTTTAGTTGACTAGCTACATTCCATGGAGCACAAATCAATTATTCCCCTTCAATTTTATGAAGATTAGGATTTGTATTTTTATTTACAGTAGGAGGATTAACAGGTGTAATTTTATCTAATTCATCTATTGATATTACTTTACACGATACTTATTATGTAGTAGCCCATTTTCATTATGTTTTATCTATAGGAGCCGTATTCGCTATTATAGGAGGTTTTATTCATTGATACCCACTATTTACAGGATTATCTATAAACCCCTTCATATTAAAAATTCAATTTTTTATTATATTTATCGGAGTAAATTTAACTTTTTTCCCTCAACATTTTTTAGGATTAGCTGGGATACCTCGACGATATTCAGATTATCCTGATTCATATATTTCGTGAAATATTATCTCATCATTAGGATCTTATATCTCTTTACTAGCAGTAATATTTATATTAATTATTATCTGAGAATCAATAATTAACCAACGAATTGCTTTATTCTCTTTAAATTTATCTTCATCAATTGAATGATACCAAAATCTCCCCCCTGCTGAACATTCATATAATGAACTCCCTATTTTAAGTAATTTCTAATATGGCAGATTATATGTAATGGATTTAAACCCCATTTATAAAGGTTTATCCTTTTTTTAGAAATGGCAACATGATCTAATTTAAATCTACAAAATAGAGCATCTCCTTTAATAGAACAAATTATTTTCTTTCATGATCATACATTAATTATTCTTATTATAATTACAATTTTAGTTGGATATTTAATAATAAGTTTATTATTTAATAAATATATCAATCGATTTCTTTTAGAGGGACAAATAATTGAATTAATTTGAACTATTTTACCAGCAATTATTTTAATTTTTATTGCATTACCTTCCCTTCGTCTATTATATTTATTAGATGAATTAAATAATCCTTTAATTACTTTAAAATCTATTGGCCATCAATGATATTGAAGCTATGAATACTCAGACTTTAATAATATTGAATTTGATTCATATATAATCCCATCAAATGATTTACAATCAAATAGATTTCGATTATTAGATGTTGATAATCGAATTATTATTCCAATAAATAATCAAATTCGTATTATAGTTACAGCTACTGATGTTATTCATTCTTGAACAATTCCATCCTTAGGGGTAAAAGTTGATGCTAACCCAGGTCGATTAAATCAAACTAATTTTTTCATCAATCGACCTGGAATTTATTATGGTCAATGCTCAGAAATTTGTGGAGCAAATCATAGTTTTATACCTATTGTAATTGAAAGAATTTCAATTAAAAATTTTATTAATTGAATTAATAATTATTCTTCATTAGATGACTGAAAGCAAGTATTGGTCTCTTAAACCACCTTATAGTAAATTAGCAACTACTTCTAATGAAAGAATTAGTTAATTTATAACATAAATATGTCAAATTTAAATTATTGCTTAAGCAATATTCTTTTATTCCTCAAATAATACCTATTAATTGATTAATATCATTTATATTCTTTCTAATTATTTTTTTAATTTTTAATATTATAAATTATTATATTTATAATATCAATAATTCCAATAATAACAATAAATTATTTTATAATAAGCAAAAAAAAAACCTTTATTGAAAATGATAAGTAATTTATTCTCAATTTTTGACCCATCAACTAACTTATTTAATTTATCTTTAAATTGATTAAGAACAATTTTAGGTATTTTATTTATCCCATATTCATTCTGATTAATCCCTAATCGACATTATTTTTTTTGAAATTTTATTTTATTTAAACTTCATAATGAATTTAAAACTTTATTAAAAAATAATTATTTTCAAGGATCAACTTTTATTTTTATTTCAATATTTTCATTTGTACTATTTAATAATTTCCTAGGATTATTTCCTTATATTTTTACTAGAACTAGTCATTTAACTCTTTCATTATCTATTTCTCTCCCATTATGATTAAGTTTTATAATCTATGGATGAATTAATAATTCCCAACATATATTTATCCACATAATTCCCCAAGGAACCCCAGGTATTTTAATACCTTTTATAGTATTAATTGAAACTATTAGAAATTTAATTCGACCAGGAACTTTAGCTGTTCGTTTAACTGCTAATATAATTGCAGGACATTTATTAATAACTTTATTAAGAGGTACAGGTCCTAATATAAATTATTATTTTATTATAATTTTAATTTTAATTCAAATTTTATTATTAATTTTAGAATCAGCAGTTGCAATTATTCAATCTTATGTAATTGCTATTTTAAGTACTTTATATTCTAGTGAAGTTAATTAAACTAATAATGAAAATATCTTACAACCACCCATTTCATTTAGTTGATTATAGACCATGACCTTTAACTGGGGCAATTGGAGTTATAACTTTAGTAACAGGTATAGTAAAATGATTCCATAATTTTAATATAAATTTATTAATTTTAGGATATTTAATTATTATTCTAACAATATATCAATGATGACGAGATATTTGTCGTGAAGGAACCTTACAAGGTAAACATACAATTTTAGTAACAAAAGGTTTACGATGAGGTATAATTCTATTTATTGTATCAGAAATTTTTTTTTTCATTTCATTTTTTTGAGCATTTTTCCATAGAAGATTATCACCTAATATTGAAATTGGTGCAATATGACCCCCAATAGGAATTACTCCATTTAACCCTTTCCAAATTCCCCTTCTTAATACTATTATTTTAATTAGATCAGGAGTTTCAGTTACATGAGCTCATCATGCTTTAATAGAAAATAATAATTCTCAAATAACTCAAGGACTATTTATTACTATTACATTAGGAATTTATTTTACTATTCTTCAAGCTTATGAATATTTAGAAGCCCCATTTACTATTGCTGATAGAATTTATGGATCAACTTTTTTTATAGCAACAGGATTCCATGGACTCCATGTTATCATTGGAACACTTTTTTTAATAGTCTGTTTAATTCGTCATTTAAACAATCATTTTTCTAAAAATCATCATTTTGGATTTGAAGCTGCAGCATGATATTGACATTTTGTAGATGTAGTTTGATTATTTCTTTACATTTCTATTTATTGATGGGGAAATTAATTAATTAATTTTATTATTTATATAATATATTTAGTATATTTGATTTCCAATCAAAAAGTTTAAAAAAAAATTAATATAAATAATCATTTTAATAATATATATTTTTTTTTTTATATTAATTATTGCTAATATTATAATATTTTTATCTATTATTTTATCAAAAAAATCATTCTCAGACCGAGAAAAATCTTCACCATTTGAATGTGGATTTGACCCCAAATCCTCAGCTCGAATCCCCTTTTCTTTACACTTCTTTTTAATTACAGTTATTTTCTTAATTTTTGATGTAGAAATTGCCTTAATCTTTCCTATTATCCCATTATTTAAAATAGTAAACTTTATTTTATGAACAAAAATTAGATTTTTCTTCATTTTAATTTTAATTATTGGACTATATCATGAATGAAATCAAAATATGTTAAATTGAACTAATTAAATATTTATATATATATATATATATATATATATTTATAAATAGGATTATAGTTTATAAAACATTTGATTTGCACTCAAAAAATATTGAATATATTCAATTTATCTTATTTTATTAAATAAGAAGCAATTTTGCATTTAATTTCGACTTAAAAGAATGAGTATTTAACTCCTTATTTAATTATTAATTGAAACCAAATAGAGGTATATCACTGTTAATGATAAAATTGAATTATTATTCCAATTAAATTTACTATATATATATATATATATATATATATATATATAAAGAAATATAAAGATTAAAATTAAGCTGCTAACTTTATTTTTAGTGGTTAAATTCCATTAATATTTCTTATATTTATATAGTTTAATTTAAAACTTTACATTTTCATTGTAAAAATAAAAAAAATTTTTTATAAATATTTAAAGATAAATTTATCTCTTTAATATCTTCAATATTACGCTCTATTATATAAGCTATTTAAATTATTTATAAATATAATATAAATATAAATAATCTAATAAATATTCATAAAATAAATCTAAATAAATAAATTATTAAATTATTATTTTGATAAAAATTATAAAAAATAGAATAATTTTTTATAATTTTCATTATACCCCAACCTCTATATACTTCTCTTCATCCCATATCAATAATTTTTAATAAATTTTGACCAAAATTAAGAAAATAATATCTTAACCCATAAGTCGATAAATTTGGCATAAATCATATTAAACATAAAAAAGTACTTATATTATAAGTTAATAAAAATTTATTAATAGAATAAATCTGTATTTTACTAATTAAATAACCTAATCCCCCTCCAATTAATCTCACATAAATAACTATTATTTTTAAATTCCAAGGTAAATAAATTATATAAGGATAAGAAAAAATTATTCATCTCAAAAATCTTCCTCTTACTACTCTCATAAATAATAACACAAATATTCTTTTTAATATAATATAATCTTCTTCATATAAATTATAAATTCTTAATAAATTAAAATCATTTACTATTAAATATATAACTAACCGAATTCTATAAAATATAGTTAAACCTGTAGAAGCATAATACAAAAAAAAAATTAATATATTTAAATTTCTAAATCTCACTAATTCTAAAATCAAATCCTTTGAATAAAATCCAGCTAAAAAAGGAATTCCGCATAAAGCTATATTAGAAATATTCATACATAAAGAAGTTAAAGGAATATATATTCTAATACCCCCTATAAAACGAATATCTTGTATATCATTTATTATATGAATAATAACCCCAGCACATAAAAATAATAAAGCTTTAAATATAGCATGAGTCAATAAATGAAAAAAAGCTAAATTAGGTAAACCTATTCTTAAAATACTTATTATTAAACCTAATTGTCTTAAAGTAGATAAAGCAATAATTTTTTTTAAATCAAATTCATAATTAGCTCTAACTCCAGCTATAAATATTGTTAAACCAGATAATAATAATAAAATTTTTAAAAAAAATATATCCACTAATAATAAATTAAAACGAATTAATAAATAAACTCCTGCTGTTACTAAAGTAGATGAATGAACTAATGCAGATACAGGAGTTGGAGCTGCTATAGCAGCTGGTAATCAAGATCTAAAAGGAATTTGAGCACTTTTTGTTATAGCTGCTATAATAATCATTCTACTAATTATTAATATTTCATAATCATTTTTTATTAATTCTAAATAAAAAATATAATTTCATCTCCCATAATTTATTATTCAAGAAATAACTATTAAAATTAAAACATCCCCAATTCGATTTGATAAAGCAGTTAATATACCAGCATTATAAGATTTTAAATTTTGATAATAAATAACTAATAAATAAGAAACTAACCCTAAACCATCTCACCCTAATAAAATTCTAATAATATTAGGTCTAATAATTAATAATATTATAGAAAGAACAAATAACAATACTAAAATAATAAAACGTCTTAAATTTAATTCTGAAGATATATAACTTTTTCTATAATAAATAACAACAGAAGAAATTAAAAAAACAAATATCATAAATAATAATGATATTCAATCTAATAAAATTGATATAACAATTCTAATAGAATTAAATGAAATAATTTCCCACTCTAAAAAAATCACTAAATCATTTATAATAAAATAAATCATTATTATAAAATTTAATATACTTATTATAAATAAAAAAAAAAAAGAAATAAAACAAATTGAACATTTTATATTATTTATAATTTAAAATGAATTTACTCATATTTTTGACACCACAAATCAATATTTTTATTAAATTATTTAAATAAACTCAAATTATTCTATAATCAATTTTAACCACTATTAAATTTAAAGGTAATCAATGTAATATTAATATTAAATACTCTCGAGAAACCCCTGTATAATAACTATAAACTCCTGAATAATATTTACCATGTTGAATATAAGAATATAAATATAATCTATAACCAGCTCTAAAAAAAGAAATTAATATTAATATAATTATTGATAATCATGACCATCTTATCAAACTATTAATTAAACTAATTTCCCCTATTAAATTTAATCTAGGGGGAGCTGCTATATTTGAAGACATTAATAAAAATCATCACAATCTTATTGAAGGTATAAAATTTATTATACCCTTATTAATATATAATCTTCGACTATGTAAACGTTCATAACTAATATTTGCTAAACAAAATATTCCTGATGAACATAAACCATGGCCAATTATTATAATATATGAACCTAAAAATCCTCAATAATTTATAATTATAATTCCACTAATAACAATACTTATATGCGCAACAGAAGAATATGCAATTAAAGATTTAATATCAACTTGACAAAAACATTTTAATCTAATATAAAACCCTCCAATTAATCTCACAATAATTCTAATATAATTTAATTTCAAATTTACTTGTTGTAAAAAAATTAATAAACGTAATAAACCATACCCCCCTAATTTCAATATAATCCCAGCTAAAATTATTGAACCTGATACTGGAGCTTCTACATGAGCTTTGGGTAATCATAAATGAACAAAATATATAGGCATTTTTACTAAAAAAGCTATAATTATTGAAAAATATAATAAATATATATCTTTATTAATAAATTTTAAAAAATAAATTATTATTCTATTCAATTCATTAAACATATATATAACCCCCATTAATAAAGGTAATGAAACAAATAAAGTATAAAATAATAAATACATCCCTGCCTTAATTCGCTCAGGTTGATAACCTCAACCAATAATTAACATTAAAGTAGGAATTAATCTACCTTCAAAAAATAAATAAAATATAAATATATTTATTACTCTAAAAGTTATATATAATATAATTAATAAAAAAATAACATTAAATAAAAAAAAATTAATATAAAAATTTAACTTAAATAAATTTTCTCTAGCTATAATTATTAAAATAGAAATTCAAATTCTTAATAAAATTAAACCATAAGATATAATATCACAAGATAACATATATCTAACATTACAAAATAAGTTAAATCTTATTCTTAAATTTATAAATAAAAATATTATTAAAAATAAAATTATTTGAACCATTCAAAACATATTTTTTATAAAACAAAAAGGAATTAAAAATATTATTATTATTAAAAATTTTATCATATTAATTTATAATATATTAAATCCTTGAAAATAATCATTCCCATGAGTTCGAATTATTGAAACTAAAATTGATAAGCCTAAAGCACCTTCACAAACAGAAAAAACTAAAAAAACTATTAATATATATATATCATATTCAATATAACTAAAAAAAATCAATATAAAAAAAAAAACTCTTAAAACAATAAACTCTAAGCTTAATAAAACAATTAATAAATGCTTATATTTTAAAACAAAAATTAAATTACCAATAATAAATATTAAAATAAAAATTAATCACGTATAAATTATCATTAGTAGTTTTTATAGTTTAAAAAAAACATTGGTCTTGTAAATCAAAATTAAGTATTTACTTTAAAAACTTCAAAGAAAAAGAATTTCTTTATCAATAATCTCCAAAATTATTATTTTATTTAAACTATTCTTTGATTTGATATAACTAAAATAATATTATCATTTATAATTACTTTTATTTCACTATTTATATTATTTTTAAACAATCCACTTTCAATAGGATTAATAATTTTAATTCAAACACTATTAATTTGTTTAATCACAGGATTAATAATTAAAACCTATTGATTTTCTTATATTTTATTTTTAACTTTTATAGGAGGAATCTTAGTATTATTTATTTATGTATGTAGAATTGCCTCTAATGAATTATTTAAACCATCATTCAATACTAAATTATTATTTTTTTCAATAATTTTTATAATAATTATTACACAAATATATTTCTTTAATAATTTAACATGAATAAATTTTTCATTTAATTCTGATATAAATATTTTTAATAATTATATATTTTTTTATAATGAAAATAATATTAACTTATCTAAACTTTATAATACACAAACATTTATAATTATAATAATATTAGTAATTTATTTATTTATTACATTAATTGCTATTGTTAAAATCACAAATATTTTTTACGGACCTATTCGATCTAAAATTTAATTATATATATATATATATATTATACAAATGATAAATTTAAAAAATAATTTTATTTTAATACGTAAAACTAACCCAATTTTTAAAATTTTAAATGGATCATTAATTGATTTACCTTCACCATCTAATATCTCCTATTGATGAAATTTTGGATCTTTATTAGCAATATGCTTAATTATCCAAATCGTAACAGGACTATTTTTAACTATATATTATACAGCTAATATTGAATTAGCATTTTATAGAGTAAACTATATCTGCCGAAATGTTAATTATGGATGATTAATTCGAACTTTACATGCTAATGGAGCATCATTATTTTTTATTTGTATTTATCTTCATATTGGACGAGGAATTTATTATGAATCTTTTAATCTTAAACATACATGAATAGTAGGGGTAACTATTTTATTTTTATTGATAGCAACAGCTTTTATAGGATATGTTTTACCTTGAGGACAAATATCTTTTTGAGGGGCTACTGTTATTACTAACCTTTTATCTGCAATCCCCTACTTAGGATCAATATTAGTAAATTGAATTTGAGGGGGATTTGCAGTTGATAATGCAACTCTAACTCGATTTTACACTTTCCATTTTCTTCTTCCTTTTATTATTTTAATAATAACTATAATTCATTTATTATTCCTACATCAAACTGGCTCTAATAATCCCCTTGGACTAAATAGTAATTATGATAAAATCCCCTTTCATCCATTTTTTTCTTACAAAGATCTAATCGGAGCAATTATTATAATTTTTATTTTAATAATATTAACTTTAACTAACCCCTATTTATTAGGAGACCCTGATAATTTTATCCCAGCTAACCCCCTTGTCACACCAGTTCACATTCAACCAGAATGATATTTTTTATTCGCTTATGCAATTCTACGATCAATTCCTAATAAATTAGGAGGAGTAATTGCTTTAGTACTTTCAATTTTAATTTTAATTATTTTACCATTTACTTTTAATAAAAAAATACAAGGAATTCAATTCTACCCATTAAATCAAATTCTATTTTGATCTTTAGTAATTATAATTATTTTATTAACTTGAATTGGAGCTCGACCAGTTGAAGACCCTTATATTATTACAGGACAACTATTAACTGTATTTTATTTTTCATATTTTATTATTAACCCCATTATTAGAAAATATTGAGATAATTTAATCTTTAATTAATTAATGAGCTTGTTAAGCATTTGTTTTGAAAACTTAAGAAAGAATTATTTATTCTATTAATTTATACTAAAAATAATCAATAATTATAATAAAAAAATTTTTAACCCTAAAAAAAATAATAAAAAATTTAAAGATACAGGTAAATATCTTTTTCAAGCTAAATATATTAATTTATCATAACGATAACGAGGTAAAGTACCACGAACTCAAATAAATAAAAAAGAAATAAAAATTAACTTCAAATAAAATATTAAACTTAAATCATAACCCCCCATATAAACTAAAACAAATATTAAACTTATAAATAAAATTCTAGAATATTCAGCTAAAAAAATTAAAGCAAATCCCCCTCTTCTATATTCTACATTAAACCCTGAAACTAATTCTCTTTCCCCCTCTGCAAAATCAAAAGGAGTTCGATTAGTTTCAGCTAATATTGATCTAATTCAACATAATCCTAAAGGAAATATTAAAATAATAAATCAAACTATATTTTGATAAATTTTAAAATTTAATAAATTATAATCTATAATTATAATAATTCTAGACAATAAAATTATAGCTAAACTAACTTCATAAGAAATAGTTTGAGCTACAGCCCGTAAACCCCCTAATAAAGCATAATTAGAATTAGAAGATCACCCTGCAACTATAATTGTATAAACCCCTAAACTTAAACAACATAAAATAAATAAAATTCCTAAATTAAATCTAATTAAATTAAAATAATAAGGAATAACTATTCAAATTATTAAAGAAAGTATAAATCCAACAACAGGAGAAAAATAATATATAATATAATTAGAATAATTAGGATAAGTTTGCTCCTTAGTAAATAACTTAATTGCATCAGAAAAAGGCTGTAAAATTCCTATAAATCCCAATTTATTAGGACCTTTACGAATTTGAATATAACCTAGAACCTTACGTTCTAATAAAGTTAAAAATGCTACTCCAATTAAAACACCAATAATTAAAATTAATAAACCAATAAAAATTATATAAATATCATATATTAACATATACTACCTATATAAACTAATTATATATTCATGACTTCTAAAATCATTACATTTTTCTGCCAAAATAGTTTATATATATATATATATATATATATAACACTCATAAATTTAATTTTAAATTTAATAAAATTCATTATTTTAAATTTAATTTAAATATTTAATCCTTTCGTACTAAAATATTTTTTTTTTAAAAGATAGAAACCAACCTGGCTCACACCGGTTTGAACTCAGATCATGTAAGATTTTAATGATCGAACAGATCAAAAATTTTAAACTTCTGCATTTAAATTTTATCTTAATCCAACATCGAGGTCGCAAACTTTTTTTCTTATTTGAACTAAAAAAAAAAATTACGCTGTTATCCCTAAGGTAATTTTTTCTTATAATCAATAAAATTGGATCATTTACTCACTTATATATGATTTTTTTTAAAAAAAGTTATTTTTATTTTTTCATCACCCCAACAAAATAAATTTATAAATTAAATTTATATATATATATATATATATATATATATCTATTTATAAATAAAATTAAATTAATCATTTATAAAACTCTATAGGGTCTTCTCGTCTTTTTAATATATTTTAACTTTTTAATTAAAAAATTAAGTTCTATAAATTACTTTAGAGACAGTTTATATTTCATCCAATCTTTCATACAAGTCATCAATTAAATGACTAATGATTATGCTACCTTTGTACAGTCAATATACTGCAGCCCTTTAATTAATTAATCAGTGGGCAGATTAGACTTTATATTATTTACAAAAAGACATGTTTTTGATAAACAAGTGAATATAAATTTTTGCCGAATTCCTTTAAAATAATTAACTTAATTTATAACTAAATTAAATTTATAATTATATACTAATTTTATCATTATAACTAATTTTTATTTGTTAAAAATTATTTTTTTATAAATATTATAAATTTTAATTAAATTTTATTTTATTTGAAATTATTTATAAAAAATTATAATTTATTAAAAATATAAATTATATAATTTTCAAAATTTAAATATAAATTATATAAATTTAATTTAAAGCTTATCCCTTAAAATATAAAATTTAATTTATTAATTTATTAATTAATTAATAAATTAATAAATTAAATTTAAAATTAAATTTTTTTCTAAAAAAACTAGATATATTTAAAAACGATTAACATTTCATTTCCAATTAATTATTTAAAATATTTATTCTACAATAACTTTTATAATTAATTATCTCTTTTAAATTCGAGAATTTTTTAATTAAAAATTTCATTTAATAAACTCTGATACACAAGATACATTAAATAAAAATTACTTTACCCCAATTTAATTTATTTCACTTATTTCAAAATTCTTTCACAATACATAATTCATTATAAAATTTTTAATTTTTTCTATTAATATACTTTAACCCCCATTAAAATTATTAATATTTATTATTTAAAAATTTTTTTATTAATAAAACTTTATTATTAATTTATACCCCTCAAATTAATTAATATTATAATATCTTTTCAATGTAAATGAAATACTTTATCAAGCTCTAATTTGTCTTTCTAGAAACACTTTCCAGTACCTCTACTTTGTTACGACTTATTCCAATTTTATATTCATATGAAAGCGACGGGCAATATGTACATATTTCAATTTTTAATCATTTTATTAAAATAAATAAAATTACATTTAAATCCACTTTCAATCAATTATTACAAATTAATATTCATTTAAATAAATTTATTGTAATCCATTATATTCTTAATTATAATCTGCATCTTGATCTGATTTAATTTAAAATTTTAAATTTGAAATATTATTATTAAAAAAAAATATTTTTATAACAACGATATACAAAATTATAAATCAAGTAAATTTATTCGTGGATTATCAATTATTAAACAGATTCCTCTAAATGAACTAAAATACCGCCAAGTTATTTAAGTTTCAATAAATAATTAATTACTATTTTAGTATTTTAATTTTAAATTTTCATAATAGGGTATCTAATCCTAGTCTTTTATAAAATTTATTAAATCATAATATAAATTTATAATTTTAAATTAAATTAAAATTTCACTTAATAATTTAAAATTTAAATTATATAATACTATATATTTATTAATTAACTAATAAAATTTAATTTAACTTTTGTTTAACCGCAACTGCTGGCACAAAATTTGTTATTAATTTAAATATAACTAAATCTTAATTTCTTAAATATTTAATATTAATTACTACATTTAAATTTTTAAAAATTATTAAAATAAAATTAAATCAACACTAAAATTTATATGTAAAATAAATTTAAAATAAATTAAATAAACTATAATAATTTTTATTTATATACAAAATTTTTAATATAGATTTTTTTTTTTTTTTTTTTATATTAAAATATTTAATATAAATTATTAAATTTTAAATATTTTCTTTTTTTTCCTTTTCATAATATTTATATTAAAAACTATATCATGAGTCAAACAATTATAATTCATTTAAATAAAAATATATTAATATAATTAATATTAATTTAATTAATAATTTAATAAATTTAAATTATATATATAATATTTAAATATTTAATATATATATATATATATATAATAATAATAATAATTTAATTAATTACTTAGACCATTTTTAATAAATTTTCATTAAATAAAAAAAAAAAAA